TTCTGAAACAAGAAGTTCTGGCCCGGGAGGTATAATATCAATCACTTGGCGTCCATCCGATGTATCGACTATGGATATTTCATATCCCCCTTTTTCTTTACGTAGTATTTTTCTTACTATACCTGTTGACGTAGCATTATAGACCGTATTGTTACTCTTACTACCATCAGGATAGATCTGTCCCCTTCCTCGGTTTCCCCCTACATATATGGGATATTTTAAGAAATGAACGTCTTTCTTCGTAGCAGGATCGGGGGAAAGAATGGGAAAGACGATTTCACTATATTTCTGACCGGGAACAGGGCCTATCACAAGAATATTTTTTTTATCGGGACGATAACTCTGAAAAGAGAGATTTCCTATCTTTTCTTTCAACTCAGGAGAAATACGGTCGGGCGGCGCTAATTCGAATCCCTCGGGCAAAATAAGAACAGCACCCACATTTAACCCTCCCTTTTTCCCATTAGCAAGAACTTGTTTCAGTTGCATATCATAAGGAATTCGAAGAACTGCTTCAAATACAGTATCGGGAAGCACAGCTTGGGGAACTTCAATATCCACGGGCTTATTAGCTAAATGGCAATTGGCACATACAATTCGTCCGGTTGCTTCTCGTGGGTTTTCATAACCCTGCTGCGCAAAAATGGGATATGCATTTGAAATAGATGTCCGAGTTATTACATATATCATGATCGATACAGAAATAGATCGAATCATCTGTTCCTTTACCCAAGAAAAAGTATTTCTATTTTCCATGTCCAATCGCAGATCCCAGAATTTCTACAATAAATTAGATAGGTAGCTAAGCTAATCTAGTTCCCTATACACGAGTCTGTTGTCATTCTACTGCAACAGTTGTACTGGAATGATGAATACCTTGAGCAGGTAGAAATAGAAAGAATTTTGCTAAAAAGGAAAAGGGCTTTCTTTCTAAAAGAAGAAAGATGCTAATTTGATTAATATCAGGAGATCAAATGAGTTTATGCTTCACTAATTGAATGATAAATGACTACAAGCGAAGGAGATAGACGGTTTAAATAAAAAAAGACCCAAAATTTCAAACATGTATCTAGAATCACTGGAAAACTACAAACAAAAATAGTGAAAATTAGCTCGTTAGGAGCCCATCCAAGATCATTGTAGACCCAACGAATTAGTAGTTCCCAACCGCGGGTGGAGTGAAATCCAACAAAAAAATCAGTAACTAAAAGAATACTAAAAGCTTTTATTGAGTCATTTAAGTTATAGAAGAATTCCTGAACCCAAGAATTCAAAATGACAAGTTCCTCTTTACCCAGAAAAAAAGAACCACTTAGAATAGCCAAACAGATTATATTTGTCGAGAAATGCAAAATGATATGGAGATGATCCTCATTATCTATTTTGGCCAATTGTATTATTTCCTTGTGTATTCCTATAGGAGGTTTTTGTACATGTGTCTTCGGTTTCTCTTTTATCATTTCGTCCAAGAGAAAAAGTTCTTCTAATTCTATGAATCTTTCTAGAACCTTTTTCTCTTGAATATCAGTTAAGAGAGTTTCGGATTGCCTGGTATTCCACCAATTCTTAATCCAAAGTTCCAGACATTTGTTAAAAGAGAAAGAGACCCCCCAGGGCAAAAGTACGATAAATACAAGATATAGGAAAGAAGGCAATGCTTTCTTTTTTTTCATTTTTGATCTGTAAATTGAGTTGTTAATGAATCCGCTCCATTCGCTGACTCTATTTCATTCGCTGACTCTATATGATATTTCTTTTTCTTTGAAGCAAAAATTCTATAACAAGGTTTGAGACCTTGTATATATTTTTCTTTTTTGTATACTAGTGGAATTTCATTGCATTGGGTTCTTTCTTAGATCTAGATGGAGTGGAATAGAGAAATAGAATAAAAAAAAAAGCGCTTTCGGATGAAAATGGAAGAATATTATGCCATCACTTGGACAAAACAAATTAGAAGCAATTTTCTCTTATCCTCGTTTGTTCCTTCCTTTAGATAAATACTCGAAAATCCCCTTACAATAACGAATCCAATTTCGAAGGGACCTCCTCCCCGTGTTGAGAAAATCTTCTTCCAATTCGTCCTCATTCAATTCATTTCAAAAAAATGCAATCGGTACTCAAAATACTTCAATTGGTACACGCAAGAAATAGGCCAATTCGGCAGCTTTTTGTTCTATTTCTCGTGGAGTAAAAAACTTCTCATCAGTACGAGTCAAGGGAATGACCCCCTGGCCCCGGATTTCCATATAAAGGATACGACGAGGATAAAGACCCTCTTTAACCTGAATTCTAATTGATTGGATATCCCGCATAAGGAATCGAAGGAAGACGCGACGTTTTATTCCAGGGAATCCCCAACGAAAAATGCACACTATTCCCTCTTTTCTATCGAATCGGTCATAACCACTGCCTACATTCCACAAAATAGTGCACCACAAGTAGGAGCTAATGAATAGGCCCGCGATTCCGTAGAAAGACATCACGACCCCCTGTGGAAAAAAAAGAATTTGTTGAGATGGAAGTACAGATATCATATTCTTACCAAGATAACTGGAAGCCCCAACCGATAAGAATCCTAGTGAACCTAGAAAAAGAATACAGGCCCAGAAAAAATTACCTCTTTTTCGAGAACCTTTTAGAAGTTCTATCCATATGTGTTCTGATCGCCAATTCATATTAGATATACTAAATCCAGCAGCGGTCGATTGAAATTGAGAGAATAAGCTAAATGATTTTGACTTTACTTTTTTTGATTCTGAAATTGCCTTCAGCAACGAGTACTCCTGTGAAATAATTGGTTAGATACATTGACTTTCTATTCAAAAAATATTCGTTGATCCACTTAAAATAAAACTCGCTATACCCGGCTCCGCATATGCATGCATTTATGCTCGTAGCCTATATCCGCATCCATAGCCGTTTTTCGTTTGTGTGTAGAAAGAACCACATACCCTACCATATTACTTACACTAAAAAATATCTGTATTATGATCCTGCGTGGAAATACATTGAGAAAATTCGCCCCCGTCGGTTCTAGACAATCTTATTTTTCTGCACATAAAGAAATAAAGAAGCCATTGCAATTGCCGGAAATACTAAGCCTACTAAAGGCACGAAAATAGAAGGTAAGTTAAAATCCGTCATAGAATAGGTGTCTCAATTCAAATTTACTATTTCTATCTATTCGAAAAATATCTTAAGATTCTTATAATATAATTAAGTATATCTATTATAAGGAATATTGACTATTGTATTTTTTAGTTTGCAAAATAAAGATTTTTTATAGAATACTTTAGTATTCTATAAAAAAAATGAATGGAATGGATAATAAGAAAATTGCAAAAAAAGAGAACTAATTAAAAATTCAAAAGATTTGATTTTTCTTTTCCCGTCCTCACGGCCTTTCTATCCTTCTAATCGAACTTGAAATTGGATTCAAAAGAAAGCGATTGTGAAAATGAAATACCTCTTTCAGAATACCCTTTAAAAAAGGTCTCAGTACGACTTTTAGTCGAATGCGCCCATTTCGAATCCTAAATAAGTTTCGTCTACCTACTTCCACATGCAATACTTCTTCAACCACTCTCGGACCCCTACAAACGCAAGATGCGCGTCAGGTTTTGAAATAAGGATATCCCCTAGCCCCAGTATACCGAAACTCGCTCTTATCCTATCCCACCGGTTGTAAGGATTCATACATAGGGCTTTTTAGTTGATTGATAGTGCCATAAAGTTGAAGCTTTTTTAGACTTTTTTATTAAGCTGTAATTTCCTTCCTGCATACGCGGTCCTCTATTCTCTAGAAGCTCATACAATAATGCGCGGTAAAGGCGGAAAAATAGCATACTCAATCAAAATCAAAGGGCAAATTCTCTTACTTACTACAGATCTCATACTACCCCCTTAGACTTTTTAAGGCGATATACCACCCAAAGGGTATGAAAATGCCGGGTGGAGTTAGCTTTTCGATGAAGACCCGTCCCGTGCAGCGAAGTCCTATTAGTAAGACCCCGCGCAAGACGCAAGAATGGATTATAGAAGAATATTATTCCGAATACTCCTCCGGACGCGTATAGTAGCATTTCGATTCCTAATCTTTTTTCATTGATTCTTTCCCAATACAATAAATAAATACTATATTTGTATTTATTTATTGTATTATACCTTTATATATTCTAAATATATAGAATAGAGGAATCTCTATTTGTCAAGTCTCATGATCGTATCAAGATCTATTTTTATTCGGCTCAATCTTAAAAAAAAAGATTGAGCCGAGTTTAATTGCAATCAATTAGAAGAATAAAGAAGAATTACTGCATTTTGTAACTGATTTTTTCTCTTTCTATTTCGCTTCTTTTTTATTTAGACCTTCTTTATATCTAGTTTTATCTACTTATCTAGTTTATCTACCGGCTCGAACTCGAATTTGATCGCCTTCCATACTTCACAAGCTGCGGCTAGTTCAGGACTCCATTTGCAAGCTGCTCGGATAATTTCATTACCTTCACGAGCAAGATCGCGTCCTTCATTACGAGCTTGTACACAAGCTTCTAAAGCCACCCGATTAGCTGCTGCACCAGGTGCATTTCCCCAAGGATGTCCTAAAGTTCCTCCACCAAATTGTAATACAGAATCATCTCCAAAGATTTCGGTCAGAGCTGGCATATGCCAAACATGAATACCCCCTGAAGCCACCGGTATAACACCTGGCATGGATACCCAGTCCTGAGTGAAAAAGATACCGCGAGCACGATCTTTTTCAATAAAATCATCGCGCAATAAATCAACAAAACCTAAAGTCATTTCGCGTTCCCCTTCTAACTTACCTACTACTGTACCGGCGTGGATATGATCTCCCCCAGACATACGCAATGCTTTAGCTAATACACGAAAATGCATACCATGATTTTTCTGTCTATCAATAACTGCATGCATTGCCCGGTGAATGTGAAGAAGTAGGCCATTGTCGCGGCAATAATGAGCCAAACTAGTATTTGCAGTGAATCCCCCAGTTAAGTAGTCATGCATTACAATAGGAGCCCCTAATTCCCTCGCAAATACAGCTCTCTTAATCATTTCTTCGCATGTACCTGCAGTCGCATTCAAGTAATGCCCCTTGATTTCACCGGTTTCGGCCTGTGCTTTATAAAGAGCTTCGGCACAAAAGACAAAACGGTCCCTCCAGCGCATAAATGGTTGTGAGTTTACGTTTTCATCATCTTTAGTAAAATCAAGTCCACCGCGTAGACACTCATAACACGCTCTACCATAATTTTTTGCGGATAATCCCAATTTTGGTTTAATAGTACATCCCAAAAAAGGACGGCCGTACTTGTTCAACTTATCCCTTTCAACTTGGATACCATGAGGCGGACCTAGGAAAGTTTTTGAATAAGTAGTGGGAATTCGCAGATCCTCCAGACGTAGAGCGCGTAGGGCTTTGAAACCAAATACGTTACCCACAATGGAAGTAAACATGTTAGTAACAGAACCCTCTTCAAATAGGTCTAATGGATAAGCTACATAAGCGATATATTGATTTTCCTCCCCAACAACGGGCTCGATGTGATAGCATCGTCCTTTGTAACGATCAAGACTGGTAAGTCCATCAGTCCAAACAGTTGTCCATGTACCAGTAGAAGATTCGGCAGCTACTGCAGCCCCTGCTTCTTCGGGCGGAACCCCCGGCTGAGGAGTTACTCGGAATGCTGCCAAGATATCAGTATCCTTGGTTTCATACTCCGGGGTGTAGTAAGTCAATTTATAATCCTTAACACCAGCTTTAAATCCAACACTTGCTTTAGTTTCTGTTTGTGGTGACATAAGTCCCTCCCTACAACTCATGAATTAAGAATTCTCACAACGACAGGGTCTACTCGATATAGATTAGGCGTAAATGAAACCTTTGCAAAAATCTTTTAAAACAAAAAGGATATTCAATTAATATCAACTCATTAAAGAAAATGGAGGGCATGCTTAAGTTAATGAATATGTTTCATTCATATATAATGCGTACACCCTGTGTATGTTCTATCCTATAGGAATTCTACTATAGGAATTCGATAGGAATTGAGTTGTTGTTATGGTAAGTTAACATGGTTCATTATTAAACCATGGATTTGATTCACCAAATCCATCATTATTGTATACTCTTTGATAGATATAGCGCAACCCAAATCAATCCCTAATCCTTATTTTACAAGTTCTTAATAGGCCCCTTTCTTATTTTGAATGTAAATACCTAAATACTAAGAAAATTCTCTGTTGACAGCAATCTATGCTTCACAGTAGTATATATTTTGTATATCGAAGTCCTAGATAGGAAAGTAGAGTAGGGACAGATCCTCCACAAAAGGCGAAATGTATATGAAAAAAAGATTGATTGAACTTTCCAACGGACTCATTCCATGAGTAAACGATTGAATGGGATTCGCTTGGGCAACGAAATCAAGTCCTGGTCCCCTTTTCTCTCTTATTGAATTAACTAATTCATTTCCTTTTGACTTTCGGATTTTTGGCTCTTTTTTTGGATTTGATTTGGCATTATTCAACAAGAAAAAAAGCAAAATTTCGACAAATTCCTTTTTTTTTGAAAATTATGTGATAATTATGAGAACCAATCCTACTACTTCTCGTCCCGGGGTTTCCACAATTGAGGAAAAAAGCACAGGGCGTATCGATCAAATTATTGGGCCCGTGCTGGATATCACTTTTCCCCCAGGCAAGTTACCTTATATTTATAACGCTTTGGTAGTCAAGAGTAGAGACACTGCCGGTAAGCAAATTAATGTGACTTGTGAGGTACAACAATTATTGGGAAATAATCGAGTTAGAGCTGTAGCTATGAGTGCTACAGACGGGTTGATGAGAGGAATGGAAGTGATTGACACGGGAGCTCCTCTCAGTGTTCCAGTCGGTGGAGCTACTCTCGGACGAATTTTCAACGTTCTTGGGGAACCTATTGACAATTTGGGTCCTGTAGATACTAGTGCAACATTCCCTATTCATAGATCTGCGCCTGCCTTTATCGAGTTAGATACGAAATTATCCATCTTTGAAACAGGTATTAAGGTGGTCGATCTTTTAGCTCCTTATCGACGTGGGGGAAAAATCGGACTATTTGGGGGGGCTGGAGTAGGGAAAACAGTACTCATCATGGAATTAATCAACAACATTGCTAAAGCTCATGGAGGCGTATCCGTATTTGGCGGAGTAGGGGAACGGACTCGTGAAGGAAATGATCTTTATATGGAAATGAAGGAATCCGGAGTAATTAATGAAAAAAATATTGAGGAATCAAAGGTAGCTCTAGTCTATGGCCAAATGAATGAACCGCCGGGAGCTCGTATGAGAGTTGGTTTAACTGCCCTAACTATGGCAGAATATTTCCGAGATGTTAATAAGCAAGACGTGCTTCTATTCATCGATAATATCTTTCGTTTTGTTCAAGCAGGATCGGAGGTATCCGCTTTATTAGGGAGAATGCCCTCCGCAGTGGGTTATCAACCTACTCTTAGTACAGAAATGGGTTCTTTGCAAGAAAGAATTACTTCTACCAAAAAGGGATCTATAACTTCGATCCAAGCGGTTTATGTACCTGCGGACGATTTGACCGACCCTGCTCCTGCCACAACATTTGCACATTTGGATGCTACTACCGTACTTTCCAGAGGATTAGCTTCCAAGGGTATTTATCCAGCAGTAGATCCTTTAGATTCAACCTCAACTATGTTACAGCCTCGGATCGTTGGCAACGAACATTATGAAACTGCGCAAAGAGTTAAGCAAACTTTACAACGTTACAAAGAACTTCAGGACATTATCGCAATTCTTGGGTTGGATGAATTATCGGAGGAGGATCGTTTAACTGTAGCAAGAGCACGAAAAATTGAACGTTTCTTATCACAACCGTTCTTTGTGGCAGAAGTTTTTACCGGTTCTGCAGGAAAGTATGTTGGTCTTGCAGAAACAATTAGGGGATTTCAACTAATCCTTTCCGGAGAATTAGACGGCCTACCCGAACAGGCTTTTTATTTGGTGGGTAACATCGATGAAGCTAGCACGAAAGCTATAAACTTAGAAGAGGAGAACAAATTGAAGAAATGAAATTAAATCTTTATGTACTAACTCCTAAGCGAATTATTTGGGATTGTGAAGTGAAAGAAATCATTTTATCTACTAATAGTGGCCAAATTGGCGTATTACCAAACCACGCCCCCATTAACACAGCTGTAGATATGGGTCCTTTGAGAATACGCCTCCTCAACGACCAATGGTTAACGGCGGTTCTGTGGAGCGGTTTTGCGAGAATAGTTAATAATGAGATCATCATTTTAGGAAATGATGCGGAACTGGGTAGTGACATTGATCCGGAAGAAGCTCAACAGGCACTTGAAATAGCCGAAGCTAACTTGAGTAGAGCTGAGGGTACGAAAGAATTGGTTGAAGCGAAGCTAGCTCTCAGACGAGCTAGGATACGAGTCGAGGCTATCAATTGGATTCCCCCATCCAATTGAAGACAATCCAAAGGTTTAGTTGATACAAAGAAAAAGGGAAGAGGAGTAGAAAAAGTTATTAGATAGCGAAGCGAAGTAAGTCCAATGCTATCTAGTAATTTTTCTACCTACCTACCTACTATTGGATTTGAACCAATGACTCCCGCCGTATGAAAGCAATACTCTAACCACTGAGTTAAGTAGGCAATTTATCACCACAAAGGAAGACCCATTACTTCGATCAATTATAGATCGAATCCTTTTTATAAGCAATACTGCTCCGTTATTACTATGTTATATAGTAAGCAGATCAAAGGGATATCCTCTGGCATTAGAGAATATTCATCTTGACAAGAAATTATCTATATGTTAAGATATCTCTGACAAGGGCTATAGCTCAGTTCGGTAGAGCAACTCGCTTACACGTGCGCCAATGCTTTTCAAGGGAGCTTATTATGCAATGAACATAATTGATCTTATTGCAAAATCAATGTCTTACTTCATGGATTCGAGAGAATAGGAGAACAGTAGCCTGACAAACAGTCGGTTCAGTCCGATTCAGGTGCCAATTCAGGTGCCTAATCAAATAGAACCCTTATTGATTTGCTAGTTGATAAGGTAAATATCCAGCCCACTAAATGCTAGGCGTAATGAGGATAAGGGCCTCCAAAAAACTTCTTTTCGTTCTATGAACTTTAAGGTGTATGAAGTCTCATAGTCAACTCTTGCAGCGGAACGATAGAGACTCCATTTCACTTAGGTTGATTTAATTTAGGCCGGAGGCAGACCTAAGTCAAGGTAATCCTCCTTTGAAACACTTTGGTATTGCTCCTAGATAGATCATAATACAAATAATCAATCAGAGCACAGGGAGCCATCTCATTATCTTTCCGTAAAGAAAAACTATGGTGGACTAACTGATCTTTACATCAGTTGATGAAAGAGCCCAATGCAAAAAAATGCATGTTGAGTCTTTGAAACAGTTCGAATCATTTCGATAATAATCCGTTTGATCTGTTTTACCGAGAAGGTCTACGGTTCGAATCCGTATAGCCCTAATATGTCCTATTTTTAGATTTTAGGATAGAGATCCTATGTTTCCTTTAGTATAGTTTTCATTTTCTCATTAGTACTTGTTTATAGACTGGACGGTCGCTTGCGCCATAGAATAGAGATAAAAGCATTACCACAGGCTCATTCTTCGAAAATCATAGAGACAGGAAAAGAAAAACGAATTTCTATCAAATCAATAGAAGGAAGGATCCCTTACCCTATTTGAATTCCATCCTCCTTCAAATAGGATATGCTCTAAGTCCCTAGACTTCCCTATAATAACTGCAATGATTTTCTCCATCTTGCGAATTCCTACTTTGTTTGAAGTATATTACTTTGCTTATAGATACGTTATCTAAATCGATCTACTTTAAATAGAAAAATAGAAATAAAATCCAAAAATAAAGAAAGAGTAAATAAGAAAACAGAATATTCTGTCTCATAGTTCTGAA